TTTTGGTCTCCTAGCATATACCACATATAATAAAAAGGAAAATTCATTTTTTTGGAAATGCTCAAGAAGGGGGCTTTTCTTTTTTTTAAGAAAGGGCAGAAATATTTTCTACGGAATTGTTATCCATTTAGGGATTCCGCGTACAAATACAAGTGGTCCTTAATCCTTAACTACAACTATCTATGTATCTGATCATATATGTATTAGCCTTATGTATTACAATACAATAAAGAAGGAGGATTTTCAATGCGAGATCTAAAAACATATTTATCTGTGGCACCGGTACTAAGTACTATATGGTTCGTATCTTTAGCAGGTCTATTGATAGAGATCAATCGTTTATTCCCAGATGCGCTGACATTTCCTTTTTTTTCATTCTAGTTATTGACGTGGGAGGATTTGAATAAGATTAGAGATACAATTCTATATCCGAAACTACATCTCACCCCCTTTTTTCCCTTTTTAGAATTCCAAGAAGGGATGAAAGAGAAAGAATAAAAGTCGATTCAATCACAACTAAAAAAGGGTAATTGAATCAAATTACTAGAGTGAAAAAAGAAAAGGAAATGCCAGTCTAGGGCAAGAGTATCATACAAGATCCTTAACAAAATCTAATACAATTAGATTAGAACTATAGTTAATTGTATTACTTATTAATTACTATCTATTGATTTCAACGAAATCTTTTATAATTTGGTTTCGTTCTAATTTTTTCTTTTTTTTTTTTTTTAGCTAAAAAATATAGAAGAGTTGAGTGAATCAAAAATCCAAAGGAGTTTCATGGCCAAGAGTAAAGATGTACGGGTAACGATTATTTTGGAATGTATTAGTTGTGTTCGAAACAGTGTTAATAAAGACTCAAGGGGTATTTCCAGATATATTACACAAAAGAATCGACACAATACACCTAGTCGATTAGAATTGAGAAAATTCTGCCCCTGTTGTTCCAAACATACGACTCATGGGGAGATAAAAAAATAAATGGAACAGTCAAAATGACATATTATAATATATTCTAATATCTAAATATAGATTCTAATCTAAATAAACCCATATATAAACAAACCAAATCCTATTTTTTAATTCTAATTTATTTTAAATCCGACCGAAATAGGATTTCGGGAAAAGGAATAAACAAACCATGGATAAATCCAAGCGACCCTTTCTTAAATCGAAGCGATCTTTTCGTAGGCGTTTGCCCCCGATACAATCGGGGGATCGAATTGATTATAGAAACATGAGTTTAATTAGTCGATTTATTAGTGAACAAGGAAAAATATTGTCAAGACGCGTAAATAAATTGACTTTGAAACAACAACGATTAATTACTATTGCTATAAAACAAGCTCGTATTTTATCTTTGTTACCTTTTCTTAATAACGAGAAACAGTTTGAAAGAACTGAGTCGACTGCTCCAACAATAGGTCTTAGAACTAGAAATAAATAGGTTTAGCTTACTTTTCAATAATCGAAGCAAAATTCCAATTCGAACTAAAACTTGGTTGGTGCTGTGTTCGAAAAATAGGAGAATCCTAATTTGATTCGTGTGTCATAATAAAAAAAAGCAGCGGGGAAGAATAAATCAGTTTTTATTGAATTCTTTTGTTCATTTTGACAACTTTATCTTAATCTTATCCTATTTTATACTCTACCTTCCCGGAGTTGATTCTCCGGGGAATTCCAGTCAAATTACTCCAATGGATCCAATATTTCATTGGAAATCATATAAAGACAATTCCTATTTAATATAGCTATTTGTGCAAGTATTTTACGATTTAGAAGTAATTGGCTTTTGTACAGATCATTTATTAGTCTACTATAACTACAGGATACTCCTTTATTGCGAATTACTGCATTTATCCGAGTAATCCATAAACGACGAAAATCTCTCTTTTTCTTATCTCGATCGCGATGAGCCGAAATTAAAGCTCGTATTTTCTGTTGAGTAATAGTTCGAGTAAGTCTTGAATGAGCCCCCCGAAAACTTGATGCAAATAAACGAATTTTGTTTCTACGTCTTCGAGCTATATATCCTCGTCTAATTCTAGTCATTGAATAAATGAAACTTTGATGAATAACTAATTGAGTTGCTGTCTATCAGTTATTCTTTTTCCCCTTACTGATTTATTTATAACAAAACGGATTCTTCGGGTATATAAAATAAAAATTCCAATGACTTTTGCTACTATAACCTTCCCAACCACAATTTTTTCTTATTTCGAAGTGAACTGTCTAAAAATAAGAAACTTTTTGATATCTAGTATCCATAACATAGTCAAATAGATATATATAAAGTAAATATAAAAAGAATAGAGTGGTTCCATCGTTTCTATGGTTACTTCTTAAACGGTGAGGTCCTCTCTATACACCGGAGCCTTTTCCTTCATTTAATGAATCTTATTTTTTTGGTAACTTGTACAGTTCACACCGTTGTGTGGCTCTACCCATGAATTATCCAGTAATAGGTCTTTCACAATGAGATCTACCTATACAGTAACGGTATTTAATTCTGAAGGTTAGCTAGGTAGCTGATCCTGTTAGGCCGTTCTTAGAAGTATAAAGAAGTATAAAATTTCTTCTTCTTAAATAATAAATAGGATTTCCCCCGCTTAATAAATAACCATTTGTTACCAATGGGGAATTGCTTCTCAGCTTATTGGATTTACACCAACGGAAACCATAAATTTCATACGCAATAGGGAGATAGAATAGATTTTAGCCATTGAATTGAAAAATGTCATTTTATTCTATTTATTGGTACTGATCATTCATACGGATTGCTACTGGTTGTTATTGGTTCCTTTCTTTTGTTCCAGCCCATGATCTGAACGAGTCGCACATACACCCTAGTACATGTTCCTCGGCGCTGAGGACATCCCCTAAGAGCGGGGGATTTCGTGACATTTCGTATTGGCTGTCTTGTGTTTCTAATAAGTTGTTTAATAGTTGGCATGCTGAATTGTATACAGACTGAGCTGGTTTAGATCGCTCCTAACCGGATGCTTATGAATTCTTTCTATTTAATAGAATATTAAAGAACCGGGTAAGACAATAAATAAAATATCAATCAAATCGCGGATTTATGCGAAATCCTTGATATTTTCATCCAACTGCTACAAGATCCACAATTCCGTGAGCTTGGGCTTCTGTTGCTGACATAAAAACATCTCGTTCCATGTCTTCGGATACAACCCAAAAAGATTTACCTGTTCTTTGGACATAAACCATTGTGATGGTTTCGCGCAGGTTCAGTAGTTCTTCCGCTTCCAGGATAAATTCTCCCGTTTGGGACTCATAAAAAGAACTCGCAGGTTGATGGATCATTACCCTGGTGATATAACATACAAAAGGGTTTCGCAGAATGGGGTAAAGAGAAAGCTACTAACTACTAACAAGAAAAAATAGAACCGTACAGGCATCTTTTGCATATTGCATACGGCTCACGAATGGAATTTCCTATCGAAGATAAAATAGGATTTCTCATACCCAGATCGAAAAAGGTCCAATTACCACCTTTCTTTATTGGAGGAGTTCAAAATACTATGATGGTTCCGTTGCTTTATATATTTATTACGTCTGTAATTCAGCAATCCCAAAGTTTCTTTTTGATCCGATCAAATAAAATACGGAAAACTTTTTCATAACATAAATATTATTCAGAGCTTTTCGGTGTGAAAAAAGTTTGTGACACTGAGATTCCGATAGATCAAATCGGAAATACTTAGTATTTCATACTGCCCTTTCGATACATAATTTAATGTTTTGAGAAACGAATTTTATCATATCGAATTCGAAGTGCCATGCTATTATTACTCAAGATTCTTATTTCATATGGCGAAGGCATAGACTTCTTTTTTTATCTCAAATAAAAAACTCATTGGCGCCAAGCGTGAGGGAATGCTAGACGTTTGGTAATTTCTCCCCCGACCAGGACAAAGGATCCCATTGAAGCGGCTAATCCCATGCATATTGTATGTACATCTGGTGGCACAAATTGCATGGTATCATAAACAGCTATTCCGGGTATTACCCATCCACCGGGAGAGTTTATAAACACATAAAGCTCTCTGTTACGATCCTCTATAGTGAGATATACCATAAGACCAATAAGTTGATTCGAGAGCTCATTATCAACCTCTTGACCTAAAAAAAGTAATCTTTCTCGATAAAGTCGGTTGATTAGGATAAAATTGTATCCCTTAGGAACCGTACATGCACCTTTTAATGCATACGGGTCAAAAGAATCGTGAAAAAAAAGGCTCAATGTATAGATTTTGGCTCCTGCTCTTTTTTTAAAAGCAAAATTTTTCTAACGAAGGATCTTTTTCTTCTATTTTTTATTGTAAGAAAGAAAAGTTTGTAAACCTTTCACTAGAATTTCACTCTAATATATAATCGAAAAAAATTCATTAAACTCGTTGAATTAACTTCTCAATTGATGTATTCTTTCATCGAGATACACCCTCAATCACGATGTCATTTTCTTGTTCCTGAATGGGCCTCTTGAATTCTTTTAGGTTTATGCTCTACTCCAGGTAAAGATAGATCCGATTGTGATTTGCACATATAGGACAAATGTACCTACTACCATTTCTTTTTGCTACAAATTTTTGTTGAATCGATTTCATGTCTTCGGCCAAATTTTCGACGCATTCATCCTGTTTTACTCAATTGATTAATAGGGATCATTCCCATTTTTTTAGTATAGGAAAAAGGATAATTTCTAATGAGGTATCAATTAATAACCTAGTCAACTATATAATATGGTAATACAAAATTTAGAATTAGAAATAGACGCAGCAATCATTGGTATATTACTAAGTTGGGGTTGTTCTAAACGGAGCCTGGATAATTTGATTGGTCCAACCAAGTCAACCATAAATTATTCTAATTGATAATATTAATCTGGATTCCCCTAAAATGGATCTAATTTCACTTCACGCTCCAATTTTTTGATAATCTTTCTTGGGCGAATCAGAGGATAGCTCGATCGGGGGAGAGAATGGGGAAATCCCATATGACCCAATATATCTGACAAGTCGCACTATATGTCAACCCAAGATGCATCTTCCTCTCCAGGGCTTCGAAAAGGTACTTTTGGAACACCAATAGGCATTAAATGAAAAAAATGAAGTAATCTATTTTACTTTGATGTGAAAACGTAATAGTGGGTTTAGTTTATTGTCCTCATAATATTGGTCTTTAGCATATCATTTTTTATCTATAGATTGGAGAAGCTCTTTGATAAAGGAAGTCAGAATGACTAACGACAAATTATTCTAAATATACCCGGCGAATGATGAACAAGTAGGGATCCGTTTGCTCATACAAAATGGTTCAACCACCCATTGCGTATTGATACTTATCGGGTATAGAATAGATCTGCTTCTCTTTGTTCCTATAAACAGAATTGTTCCATTATTACCAATAGAATAGAACAAATAGTAATCCTTACTTCACGATAATTCACTGAAAGGGGAGGCCCCTAGCATCATTTTTCCAATGCAATAAAGTTACATAGTGTCTATTTTTCTTTCATAAAGGGGTATTTCCATGGGTTTGCCTTGGTATCGTGTTCATACCGTCGTATTGAATGATCCCGGTCGGTTGCTTGCTGTCCATATAATGCATACGGCTCTGGTTGCTGGTTGGGCCGGTTCAATGGCGTTATATGAATTAGCAGTTTTTGATCCGTCTGACCCCGTTCTTGATCCAATGTGGAGACAAGGTATGTTTGTTATACCTTTCATGACGCGTTTAGGAATAACTAATTCATGGGGCGGTTGGAGTATTACAGGCGGAACTGTAACGAATCCGGGTATTTGGACTTACGAAGGAGTGGCCGGGGCACATATTATGTTTTCGGGGTTGTGCTTCTTGGCAGCTATTTGGCATTGGGTATATTGGGATCTAGAAATATTTTCTGATGAACGTACAGGAAAACCCTCTTTGGATTTGCCCAAGATCTTTGGAATTCATTTATTTCTTTCAGGGGTGGCGTGCTTTGGTTTTGGCGTATTTCATGTAACAGGTTTGTATGGTCCTGGAATATGGGTGTCCGATCCTTATGGATTAACTGGAAAAGTACAATCGGTAAACCCAGCATGGGGCGTGGAAGGTTTTGATCCTTTTGTTCCGGGAGGAATAGCCTCTCATCATATTGCAGCAGGCACTTTGGGCATATTAGCGGGCCTATTCCATCTTAGTGTCCGTCCGCCCCAACGTCTATACAAAGGATTACGTATGGGTAATATTGAAACTGTCCTTTCCAGTAGTATCGCTGCTGTCTTTTTTGCTGCTTTTGTTGTTGCGGGAACTATGTGGTATGGTTCTGCAACTACCCCAATCGAATTATTTGGTCCTACTCGTTATCAATGGGATCAGGGATACTTCCAGCAAGAAATATATCGAAGAGTCAGTGCTGGGCTAGCCGAAAATCAAAATTTAACAGAAGCTTGGTCTAAAATTCCTGAAAAATTAGCTTTTTATGATTACATCGGCAATAATCCGGCAAAAGGGGGATTATTCAGAGCAGGATCGATGGACAGTGGGGATGGAATAGCTGTTGGATGGTTAGGCCACCCTATCTTTAGAGATAAAGAAGGACGTGAACTTTTTGTACGTCGTATGCCTACTTTTTTTGAAACGTTTCCCGTTGTTTTGGTAGATGGAGACGGAATTGTTAGAGCCGACGTTCCTTTTAGAAGGGCAGAATCGAAGTATAGTGTTGAACAAGTAGGTGTAACTGTTGAGTTCTATGGCGGCGAACTTAACGGAGTCAGTTACAGCGATCCCGCTACTGTGAAAAAATATGCGAGACGCGCTCAATTGGGTGAAATTTTTGAATTAGATCGTGCTACTTTGAAATCTGATGGGGTTTTTCGTAGCAGTCCACGAGGTTGGTTTACTTTTGGACATGCGTCGTTTGCTCTTCTTTTCTTCTTCGGACACATTTGGCATGGTGCTAGAACCCTGTTTAGAGATGTTTTTGCGGGTATTGACCCAGATTTGGATTCACAAGTCGAATTTGGAGCATTCCAAAAACTAGGAGATCCAACTACAAGAAAACAAGCCGTCTGATAGAACATTGCTAGGATATCTTTTGCTTCTTTTTTACTTTTACCTAAGGTATTAGAGGTATTAGAGAAAGCCTAATTTGAATCACTGCCATTTCTTTGACTCTTGTTTTTTCTTTATCCGGGAGATGATTCAAAATAAACAGGTATGAAAGTTATAATTGTAAACCACGATCGAACCTATGGAAGCATTGGTTTATACATTCCTCTTAGTCTCGACTCTCGGGATAATCTTTTTTGCTATCTTTTTTCGAGAACCGCCGAAAGTTCCAACTAAGAAATGATTTTTCATTATCTCAATTGAAGTAATGAGCCTCCCAAACTGTGGAGGCTCATTACTTCAATCAGTCTCCGTGTTCCTCGAATGGATCTCGTAGTTGTTGAGCGGGTTGCCCAAAAGCGGTATATAAGGCGTACCCAGTAAAACTTACAAGTAAACCCGATACAGAGATGGCGACTAGGGTTGCTGTTTCCATTATTATAGAATTTCAAGATCACAATGAATCTATGATAAGATTGTTTATTTACAACAGAATAGTATACAAAGTCAACAGATCTCAATTACTACAATAAGATTTATGGCTACACAAACCGTTGAGGAGCGCTCAAAAGCACGTCCAAAACAAACAGGTCTAGGGGGGTTGTTGAAACCGTTGAATTCGGAATATGGTAAAGTAGCTCCTGGCTGGGGAACTACTCCTTTGATGGGTGTCGCAATGGCTCTTTTTGCAATATTCTTATCTATTATTTTAGAGATTTATAATTCTTCCGTTTTACTGGACGGAATTTCAATGAATTAGATCCACAAGAATCTCAGCTTTTCAATATAAAGTGACTAATTTAGGGCTCAGATTTCTACCCCATTCTATTTTGGTAGTTCGACCGCGAAATTTTTTTGTTTCTGTGTATTTCCGGAATATGAGCGTGTGACTTGTTAGAATTGATCCTAGTGCTAGTACAGAGAACCCATCTGTCATCTTGATAAAGATAGGTTTTTACCTCGTCGGATATTTATTCTAGTATTTGAAACACGAAATATAAAAAATAAATTATGAAATAGTGGAACTATGATTTATATTGAATAGTTAGACCCCGTGGCCGGTCTCCAAACCATTTTCAAAGAATACGAAGCTAACAAATTCGAAATTAAAAGATTTTTCTTCTTTTAAACTCCTGTTTATGCTTATTTTAAGCCAAGGACAAAAGTTTCTTTGCTTTGGATTTTGAGTCATTATTATATTATCGATATTAATTATCGATTCATTAAATAAGTGATGATCCAATGGTTCTTACTCAGAGAAGCTTTGGGCTAAACTTTAAGTTTTTTTTGAGAATCATAATCATCGGGGGTGTAGTATGAATCTGAAGTTTTAATTAATTCATAGGGTCTTAACAAGAAAATTCCTATCAAAAAAAAAAAAAGCCGAATTAGATAAAAATCAAAATAATAATAAAAGAAATAGGGAACGAGAAGATTCAAGAGGCCTTTAACGATCACCATAAAGACAAATGAGCCAACTTGATGTTTTGGCACTATCACCATAAAGAAGAGTTGTCGGGTTTTTTTATTCTTTCGTCTCGTCAAAGAAGATTGAATCAAAAAAGAAAGTAATAAATTTCCAACTTTCTATTACACACCCGTTGCAAGCAGACTTTGTGTGCTTTTGCTTGAGCTGTACGAGATGAAATTCTCCTATACGGTTCTCGGAGGGGGAGTCCTCTTGGTTTACCTATCTCAATAAAGTGTATGATTGGTTCGAAGAACGTCTCGAGATTCAGGCGATTGCAGATGATATAACTAGTAAATATGTTCCTCCTCATGTCAACATATTTTATTGTCTAGGAGGAATTACGCTTACTTGTTTTTTAGTACAAGTAGCTACAGGATTTGCTATGACTTTTTACTACCGTCCGACTGTTACTGAGGCTTTTTCTTCTGTTCAATACATAATGACTGAAGCTAACTTTGGTTGGTTAATCCGATCGGTTCATCGATGGTCGGCAAGTATGATGGTCCTAATGATGATCCTGCACGTATTTCGTGTTTATCTAACCGGTGGGTTTAAAAGACCCCGTGAATTAACTTGGGTTACAGGTGTGGTTCTGGCTGTATTGACTGCATCTTTTGGTGTAACTGGTTATTCCTTACCTTGGGACCAAATAGGTTATTGGGCAGTAAAAATTGTAACAGGCGTACCTGACGCTATTCCTGTAATAGGATCTCCTTTAGTAGAGTTATTACGTGGAAGTGCGAGTGTGGGCCAATCCACTTTGACTCGGTTTTATAGTTTACACACTTTTGTATTACCCCTTCTTACTGCCGTATTTATGTTAATGCACTTCCCAATGATACGTAAACAGGGTATTTCTGGCCCTTTATAGAGAAGAGAGATCATAGATATTTCAAATCAATCTTTATATCACTTGGTAGAGGAACAAAAGTATTTCATTGCTACACATATGGATTATTGAAAAGAATAGGACATGTATTTGGATATTTCCCTTCAACTATTTGTGTCAAATAAATAATCCAATATTATGGGGTTAAAGGGAATTCTCTAAAGATAAAATGGATTATGGGAGTGTGTGACTTGAACTATTGATTGTGCCATGTAGATATATGTTATCTGCCACATTAGAATTCAGAACCAAATGTGGTCTTTGTTCTAACCACCGCGTAAGCCCCATACAGAGGATAGGCTGGTTAGAATCTTTTCTCTATGATCAAAAACTCAAATCTACTCGTGTCGTGCGTGAATAGGCTCCGTAAGATCCAGTATAATAAGTGATGTGGCCTGAGCCAAATTGTGTTTTTACTTAGTTAATAGTATGGAAATGCATCCATTTCCTTTGCATTGACCCGAGTTATGATACTATCGGAGTGAAACAAGGGATCTAACGGAGAAAAGGGGCTAGACTCTATT